AAATAAATCCAATTGGTTTCAGACTTGGTACAACCCAAGGTCATCATTCCCTTTGGTTCGCACAACCAAAAAATTATTCTGAGGGTCTGCAAGAAGATCAAAAAATAAGAAATTATATCAAGAATTATGTACAAAAAAATATGAAAACATCCTCTGGCGTTGAGGGAATTGCGCGTATAGAGATTCAAAAAAGAATCGATCTGATCCAAATCATAATCTATATGGGATTTCCAAAAATATTAATTGAAAGTCGACCCCGAGGAATCGAAGAATTACAGATGAATTTACAAAAAGAATTTAATTCTGTAAATAGAAAACTTAACATTGCTATCACACGAATTGAAAAGCCTTACGGAAACCCTAATATTCTTGCAGAATTTATAGCCGGCCAATTAAAAAATAGAGTTTCTTTTCGCAAAGCAATGAAAAAGGCTATAGAATTAACTGAACAAGCAGATACAAAAGGAATTCAAGTGCAAATTGCAGGACGTATCGACGGAAAAGAAATTGCGCGTGTTGAATGGATCAGAGAGGGTAGGGTTCCACTACAAACCATTCGAGCTAAAATTGATTATTGTTCCTATACAGTTCGAACTATCTATGGGGTATTAGGCATCAAAATTTGGATATTTATAGACGGGGAATAATAAAATAAACCTTTATTTCCCTTTGCATTCTATCCGGCGATGGAACAAAAAGAGAAATTTATTTCTTATTTTTATTTTCTCTTCAATAAAAAAATGAACAAACAATTATAATTCTATAGGGTTTAATAAAAATTAAATTAATCTTTTGATAAAATTGCTATGCTTAGTGTGTGACTCGTTGGTTTTTTGAGGGTTAGTAACCAGCCCCATAGTATAAACAAATAACTATAGAAGTAATAACCAACTCATTCCTTCGTATTATCTGGATCCAAAGAACCAGTCAAGATATGATATATTGTTCATATTGTTGTAGCAACTGAAATACTTTTTCATTAAAAAATCTGCTTCTAAGTTGTCAATAGAAATAAAAAAGAAAGGGTATGGATAAATGGAAGGATGAAAGAAAGAAAGAAAAAGAATATGGATGATATAAAATTCCAATATGTAAGGTCTATGAGTCATCTCATAAAAAATCTGTGTAATAAAGCATCAATAAGGATTCATCATTAAAAGGATCTGCTCATCGAACAAAAAATAAAGAGCTTCGAGCCAATAAAGACTAAGAATATTGACTCAAGAACTAATAGCTCCATTGTAGAATTCAGACCTAACCATTAAGTAAGAAGGGATGGGAACGATGGAACCTGTGAATTCAAAAGATTCTAGTGAAAATGAATTCGAACGATTCATTGATCGGGATGGCGGAACCGACCAGAAACCAATTAATCTATTCGGAAAAGTTATGAACTAATGATAGAACTGAAATAGAAATTGAAAGAGTAAATATTCGCCCGCGAAAACTTTATTTTTTTGGATTGCTAAATTTAGGGTCAATCCAATACGATAAAGAGTAAAACAAAAGAAAGATTCCTTTTAACATTCTAAATCTAAAATATAAGAAAAAAAAGTTATTTAATATATTTAGTTATCTATTATCTATACTATACAAACAAGATATAAAAATTAATAATAGATTTGATCTAGATTAAATGAAATCCATGAGTCAGCGGATTACTTATTAAATACATGTATATCTTAATTCAAATTATATTATATCTGAATTGAATTCTAAATCTTTAATTTGAATTTATTTTTATTCGCGAGGAGCTGGATGAGAAGAAACTCTCACGTCCAGTTCTGTAGTAGAGATGGAATTCAAAACAAACCATCAACTATAACCCCAAAAGAACCAGATTCCGTAAACAACATAGAGGAAGAATGAAGGGAATATCTTATCGAGGTAATACTATTTGTTTTGGTAAATACGCTCTTCAGGCACTTGAACCCGCTTGGATCACATCTAGGCAAATAGAAGCAGGTCGACGAGCAATGACACGAAATGCACGTCGCGGTGGAAAAATATGGGTTCGTATATTTCCAGATAAACCAGTTACAGTAAGACCCGCAGAAACACGTATGGGTTCAGGTAAAGGCTCTCCCGAATATTGGGTAGCTGTTGTTAAGCCTGGTCGAATTCTTTATGAAATGGGTGGAGTAACAGAAAATATAGCCCGAAGGGCTATTTCAATAGCAGCGTCCAAAATGCCTATACGAGCTCAATTTATAATTTCGGGCTAAAAAAGAAATAGGCCCTAATTAAAAATAGTGGATGCAGGTTTCTTTTTTTGGACAAATAATATTTCTTTTTTTCTTTGACCTTTGTATTGTAAAAACAGATAAAAAAAAAATGATATGATTCAACCTCAGACCCATTTGAATGTAGCAGATAACAGCGGGGCTCGAGAATTGATGTGTATTCGAATCATAGGAGCTAGCAATCGTCGATATGCTCGTATTGGTGACGTTATTGTTGCTGTGATCAAAGACGCAGTTCCAAACATGCCTCTACAAAG